ATTTGCATTATTTTAATAGTGTAAATAAGCATATTTTGGGCCCGAATAAGCTACCTAGGGGTTTTCCTGTTTCCGGGGGGTTTTCAGGAGTCTTAGTGATCTCAGTAGTTTAGGGGGGTAGGGGGGTTTAACGCGAAGAAACCAAGGGCGATATCAGGTATCTCTCAGGGGAAATTTCATTATATATGCTCTTGATATACACGTATGCAATTCTTCTTATAAAGTCTTTTATCACTCACAATATTTACTTGCCTAACGAGATAAATGTTCATACCTTGTCAGTTACTACCGTGTGCGCTCTGTAATGCCAGATGAAAGGAAAAAAAAAAAGAGAACCCCTTGCTCGCTGGAGAGAACGCCCGGCATGCTGGGTTATCTCGGGGATGTTCCCAAACATTAACTTATGTCAGCGTCGATGAAAGTGTGAGGAATAATATCAATCAATGGCCCTGAAGTAGGAACCAAATGCCGGGAATAGTGCACCCGGTGAAACCCCCACGAATACTTGTCCCTCACCTTCAATAACCGTTATCATTAAGCAATCAACTGATGGTAGGCTCTTACTGTATCGAATTTTGCGAAGTATACAGGGTGGAAAAACGTGTAACTTAACTTATGAATATAGGTATTAGATCTTCAATTTCGTTTGTCCTTATTATTTGAGTGTAAAACTTAATTGTATGCTTTGGGTCCGCTTATTATTATGCTTAAACATAGATGCAAATTGTACCAATTAGGGAGCGTGTCCATTTGATATCCTTGAACACCAGAGAAATGGATTAGTGTAAAATTAATGGGGGTAAATATATACATGTATTAGTTACTGTTTAATATAAGTTAGTGGTGATAATACATACATGTAGACAGACATGTTTAATATAAGTTAGTGGTGATAATACATACATGTAGACAGACATGTTTAACAGAGGTTAGTGGTGATAATACATACATGTAGACAGACATGTTTAACAGAGGTTAGTGGTGATAATACATACATGTAGACAGACATGTTTAACAGAGGTTAGTGGTGATAATACATACATGTAGACAGACATGTTTAACAGAGGTTAGTGGTGATAATACATACATGTAGACAGACATGTTTAACAGAGGTTAGTGGTGATAATACATACATGTAGACAGACATGAGACAGACATGAGACAGACATGAGACAGACATGTTAACGAATCAAAGAATAGTTTAGTTTAGAATCCTAGCTTTGGGGGTTAGGGGTGGGAGTTAAAATCTCCTTTCTTTGAGCAGTAGGGAGGAATTTAACCTCCGGCGTCCGGCTTACAAGACCGGTGCTCTAACGCTGAGCTACTATTGCAGGATAGTCGTAAGGCCTTGTTCTCGGCCCAACCAGCGAGTGGGAGTAGGGCTAAGAAGAGAGAAAAGTAGAGGACAGATGCAATTTGGCCAATGATGATGTAGGGATGTTCGACGGGCATGCCTCCGATTCATGTAAGGATAGCGACGTCTGCGATAAGGGTTCAAAATAGGAATTGAGCAACGGGACGGAAGGTTAGACCTCGTTGTTTGGACGTATGGAGGATGGGCACTAACATGAGCACAAGAATGGAAGCTAGCAGGGCTAAGACTCCTCCAAGTTTGTTGGGGATTGACCGTAGGATGGCGTAGGCGAATAGGAAGTATCACTCGGGTTTGATGTGGGGAGGAGTTACTAAGGGGTTAGCGGGGGTAAAATTATCTGGGTCCCCTAGGAGATTGGGGAAAAATAAGGCGAGGGTTGTGAGGGCGATGAGTAGGGCTGCAAAGCCTAGAAGATCTTTGTACGAGAAGTATGGGTGGAAGGAGACTTTGTCTGCGTCTGAATTTAAACCTAGGGGGTTATTAGAGCCGGTTTCGTGTAGAAAGAGGAGGTGGATCAGGGTTGCACCTGCAATGACGAAGGGGAAAAGGAAGTGGAAAGCAAAGAACCGGGTCAGTGTGGCGTTGTCTACTGAGAAGCCCCCTCAAATTCACTGAACTAAGGCGTTGCCAATATAGGGAACCGCAGAAAGGAGATTGGTAATGACTGTGGCACCTCAGAAGGACATTTGTCCTCAGGGAAGTACGTATCCGACAAAGGCGGTTATTATTACTAGTAGGAGAAGGACGACGCCGACGTTTCAAGTTTCTTTGTAGAGGTAGGAGCCGTAATACAAGCCTCGTCCGATGTGCATGTAAATGCAGATGAAGAAGAAAGAGGCACCGTTGGCGTGAAGATTACGAATGAGTCAGCCGTAGTTCACGTCTCGGCAGATGTGGCCAACGGATGAGAAGGCTGTTGCGATGTCGGAGGTGTAGTGTATGGCGAGAAAGAGTCCTGTTAGAATTTGTACAATTAGGCAGAGGCCAAGTAAGGAACCAAAGTTTCATCATACCGAAATATTCGAAGGGGCGGGGAGGTCAACTAGTGCACTGTTTGCGATTTTTAGTAGGGGGTGAGTTTTTCGTAGGCTTGCCATTAGGGTTCTTGTAGTTGAATAACAACGGTGGTTTTTCAAGCCATTAGTCCTGGTTAGACTCCTGGCAGGAATTATGACTTATATTATGTCTTTGTTATTATTGGGATTAGTACTGGGTTTAGTGGCTGTTGCTTCTAACCCTTCTCCTTATTTTGCTGCTTTAGGGTTAGTAGTTGTAGCGGGCATGGGGTGTGGAATCTTGGTGGGTTATGGAGGCCCGTTTTTATCGTTAGTCTTATTTTTAATTTATTTGGGTGGGATGTTAGTGGTGTTTGCGTATTCTGCAGCACTTGCTGCCGAACCTTTTCCGGAAAGTTGAGGAAGCCGCCCTGTTTTATTATACATGGTTATGTATATTGTGGGGGTGGTGGTGATTTCAAGCACGGTGTGGGGTGGGTGATACGAGGCGTGCTGAGTTCCGGCCGATGAGTTTGGGGATTTTTCTACGTTTCGAGGGGATGTTGGAGGGGTGGCGCTCATGTACTCAGCGGGAGGAGGGATACTAGTTATAAGTGCGTGAGTGTTGCTTCTTACGTTGTTTGTTGTGTTGGAATTAACTCGGGGTCTAAGTCGGGGCACTCTTCGAGCGGTTTAGTAAATTGTTAGGAGGGTGGTGAGGGTGAGAGTAAGAAGGAACAGGGCTAGGTAGGTTTTGATTAAGCCTTGTTGGGTATTGCTGGTAGTGGTGATTAAAGGGAGGCTAGAAGCGGCGATGGCCTTAGGCCCCGTTTTTTCAAGTCAAGTCTGGTCTACTATTTGGCTCGCGATTATTTGACCGAGGGTTAAATTAACTTTAGGGGTGAAACGATGGACAATGGTGGGGAAGAACCCGAGCATGTTGGAGAAGTGGTGGGTGGCCAGGTTTGGGCTTGCTTGGTACTGTTTGCTTGTGAGGGAGGCTAGTTCTAGGGCGAGGATCAATCCAGCAATTGTGACGGCAAGGGCCGCTAGTTTAAGCAGTGGGGGTATAGTTATGATAGGGGTTTTTAAGGGGGTGATGTTGGAGGTAATTAGAAGGCCCGCAATGATACTTCCTCAGGCCAAGCGTTTGAGGGGGTTGATTACGGCAGGATTATTTTCATTGATTGGGGATAGTGAGTTGAATCGAGGGTGACCCATGGACACGAAATAGACTACACGCAGGCTGTAGATGGCCGTGAATGAGGTGGCGAGGAGGGTGAGAGTGAGGGCTCAGGCGTTTAGGTGTGATGTGTTCAGGGCTTCAATGATGGCATCTTTTGAAAAGAAACCGGCCAGGAAGGGGGTTCCGGTGAGGGCGAGGCTCCCGATTGTTAAACAAGAAGAGGTGAAGGGAGCGAGGTGATGTATGCCGCCCATTTTGCGAATGTCTTGTTCATCGTTCAGGCTGTGGATAATGGAGCCTGAGCAGAGGAAAAGTATTGCTTTAAAGAAAGCGTGGGTACAGATGTGTAGGAAAGCAAGTTGAGGTTGGTTAAGCCCGATAGTGACCATTATTAGGCCGAGCTGGCTTGATGTTGAGAAGGCAACGATTTTCTTGATGTCATTCTGGGTTAGTGCGCAGGTGGCTGTAAACAGGGTTGTTAGAGCACCTAAACAAAGACAGGTGGTTAAAGCGACCTGATTGTGTTCTAATAGGGGGCTCATGCGAACGAGGAGAAAAATCCCGGCTACGACTATGGTGCTTGAGTGTAGTAGGGCAGAGACCGGTGTAGGACCTTCCATGGCGGAGGGAAGCCATGGATGAAGGCCGAATTGGGCAGATTTCCCGGTGGCGGCGAGGATTAGCCCTAGGAGTGGGAAGGTCAGGTCGTAGTCTTTGGAGGCTATGAAGATTTGTTGCATTTCTCATGAGTTGAGGTTCATGGCTATTCATGCTATGGCAAAGATGAGCCCGACATCCCCCACTCGGTTGTAAACAACGGCTTGAAGGGCGGCGGTGTTGGCATCAGCCCGGCCGTATCATCAGCCGATGAGAAGGAAGGATATAATGCCTACTCCTTCCCAGCCAATAAATAATTGAAATATGTTGTTTGCTGTGACTAGGGTAATTATGGCGATAAGGAAAATTAAGAGGTATTTAAAGAACCGGTTTATGTTGGGGTCTGCGTGCATATACCAAGATGCGAACTCAAGGATGGACCAGGTTACGTAGAGGGCGATAGGGGTAAAGATAATTGAATAGTGGTCGAATTTAAAGCTGATACTGATATCAAAGCACGTGGTGTTTATTCAGGTTCATGAGGTGATGATTGTTTCGGCCCCCTCGTTGAAAAACAAAAATAGGGGGAGAAGGCTGACGAAAAACCCTAGCTTAACTGCTGTCTTGACGTGTGTAGTGGCTCAGTCGAAGGGCTGAATACGAGGGGACAAGGTTGAGAGGACAGGGTAGGCTAATAGTGTAAAAATAATAATTAGGCTCGAGGTTATTATTAGTGAAGTGGGGTGCATAGCTGCTACTTGGATTTGCACCAAGAGTTTTTGGTTCCTAAGACCAACGGATGAGCTGTTATCCTTTAGGAGCTGTCCGAGTGAGCCCTGGGGTCCAACCAAGGTCGCGGAGATTAGCAGTCTTCGTTGCTGGCGAGCCTCTCTCGGTGGATAGGGAGATTTTAACTTCCTTCTTTAGAATCACAATCTAATATTTTAGTTAAACTATATCTACATGAGGCCCACCCTCAAATTAGCTCAGGTTTAAGGATGAGCAGGACTAGGGGAAGGAGATGAAGGGCTATAAGCAGGTGTTCCCGTGTGTGGGAAGGGTCTAGGGCAATAATGTGTGCTGGAAGGGGCCCTCGTTGGCTCATGAGGAACATATAGAGGGAGTAGCTTGCAGTAATTAGTGTCCCAGCTCCTGTTAAGATGATGGTTCATCAGGATCAGTTAAATAAAGAAGTGATAATTATTAGCTCGCCCATTAGATTGGGGAGCGGGGGTAGTGCTAGATTGGCGAGACTTGCAATAAACCATCATGCTGTTATAAGGGGGAGAGCCATTTGTAGTCCTCGGGCTAGAAGCATAGTTCGGCTGTGGGTTCGTTCATAGTTTGTGTTGGCGAGGCAGAAGAGGGCGGAGGATGCTAGTCCGTGAGCAATCATGAGGATTAAGGCCCCAGTAAATCCTCAAGGGGTTTGAATAAGGATTCCTCCTACAACCAAGCCCATGTGACTTACGGAGGAGTAGGCGATAAGGGATTTTAGGTCTGTTTGACGAAGACAGATGGAGCCGGTTATAATGACCCCTCATAGGGCAAAGACGATGAAGGGGTAGCTTAGTTCCTTGGTTAGGGGTTCAAGTATAACAACTATTCGCATCATCCCGTAGCCCCCCAGTTTTAGGAGTACGGCAGCGAGGATCATGGAGCCTGCGACGGGAGCTTCAACATGTGCTTTGGGGAGTCAGAGATGAACGCCGTACAGTGGCATCTTCACTAGGAATGCGAGAAGGCAGCCTGCTCATCATAGTTTGTGGGCGTAAGATGAGAGCTCAACAGGATCAGAGTATTGTACTGTTAAAAGTGACAGGGTGCCGGTACTGTTTTGAAGTAGGAGAAGGGCAACAAGTAGGGGGAGAGATCCGGCGAGAGTGTAAAAGAGAAAATACACTCCTGCATTCAGGCGCTCGGTTTGATTTCCTCAACGAGTAATGAGAATGAGGGTGGGGATGAGAGTGGCTTCGAATATGACGTAAAACATAATGATTTCTGTGGCTCCGAAGGCCATGATAAGGAAAATTTGGAGAGATGTCAGGAGGGTTAAATAGGTTCGCTGTCGGCCTAGGGGCTCAGTGGCTGTGTGATTTTGACTTGCAAGGATTATTAGGGGGAGTAATCAGCAAGTTAGTACTAAGAGAGGCGTAGATAGGGGGTCTGTGGCTATGTAGAAGTTAAGAGTAGACCAGCCTGTCTCTGTTGTGTGGGCGAGCCATGAGAGACTGATAAGGGCGATTAATAAGCTGTGTGTAAGGGTAGTGGGCCAGAGTCATTTGGGGCGGACTATTCAGGCAGTGGGGATAAGCATGAGAGTGGGGATTAGAATTTTTAGCATTGTAGGAGGTTTAGGCTTTGCAGGTGATTAGTACCGTGGGTACGTGCGGTGGCGACTAGTAAGGCAAGTCCGGCGCTTGCTTCACAGGCTGAGAATGTTAGTAAGAGTATAGGAGCTGCGGAGAAGCTTGTAGAGCCTAGTTGCAGGGTCCAAAGAGAGAGGGCAATGAATAAAGACAGTATTATTCCCTCTAAACATAGAAGGGCGGAAAGCAGGTGGGTTCGATGGAAGGCTAGGCCAGTCAGCCCCAATATGAAAGCCGATGAGAAGGCAAAGTGGACGGGGGTCATTGGGCAATTATGGACTTTAACCACAAGTTTTTGAGCCGAAATCAAAGGTTTTTCTTAAACTAATTATCCATTCGGCTCATTCTAGGCCCCCTTGGAGTCATTCGTAAATTAGGCCTAGGGTCAGGAGTGCTAGGACTGCTGTGGCTCACAGGAAGGTCACTAGAGGGGACGTTAATTGGTCTCCTCAGGGCAGGGGTAAGAGGAGAGCGATCTCTAAATCGAAGAGCAAGAAAAGAATAGCGACTAGAAAGAATCGGAGTGAGAAAGGCAGACGAGCAGACCCCATCGGGTCGAAACCGCATTCGAAGGGGGAAAGTTTCTCGTGATCGGGGGTCATTTGAGGAAGTCAAAAAGACACAATGCCTAGGACGATGGAGAGTAGGGCGGCGATAGTAATTACAGTTGTAATTAGGTTCATTATCTTTCCTTGGGCTTTAACCAAGACCGGGTGATTGGAAGTCACTTATACTGACATTTAGTACTAGAAAGATTAAGATCCTCATCAGTAGATTGAGATATAGAGGAATAGTCATACGACGTCTACGAAATGTCAGTATCAGGCGGCTGCTTCAAATCCGAAATGGTGTTCGGATGTAAAATGATGTAAAATTTGACGGATAAGACAAACGGCTAAAAATGTAGAGCCAATAATTACGTGGAGGCCATGAAAACCGGTGGCCACAAAGAAGGTTGAGCCGTACACGCCGTCTGCGATTGTGAAGGGGGCTTCGTAGTACTCTAGGCCTTGTAGGAATGTAAAATAAAAGCCAAGGAGAATTGTTAGTGCGAGGGATTGAACTGCCTGTTTCCGTTCGCCTTCCATAATGCTGTGGTGAGCTCAGGTAACTGTTACTCCGGAGGCAAGAAGGACGGCTGTGTTAAGTAGGGGGACTTCAAAGGGATCAAGGGTGGTGATGCCTGCAGGGGGTCAGCAGCCCCCGAGTTCTGGGGTAGGTGCGAGGCTTGCGTGATAAAAAGCTCAAAAGAAGCCTAGGAAGAAGAAGACTTCTGAGGTGATAAAGAGAACTATTCCGTAGCGAAGTCCTTTTTGGACGGGAGGTGTGTGGTGGCCCTGGAATGTGCCTTCTCGTACGATGTCTCGCCATCATTGGAATATGGTGAGTAGAAGAAGGGCTGTTCCGAGTGTTATAAGGATCGTAGACTGGAAGTGGAATCAGGTTGCGAGACCTGATGTTATCAATAGGGCAGCAATTGCTCCTGTTAGGGGTCAGGGGCTGGGGTCAACTATGTGGTATGCGTGTGCTTGGTGGGCCATTAGACGTTTTCTTGAAGGTAAAGGGATAAGAGGAGTACGAACACATAGGCCTGAATCATGGCGACAGCAACTTCTAGGATGGTTAGTAGGACGAGAACGCTGGATGTTAGTAAGGCTACAGCTGGTATTGAGGATAGGAGTACGAAGGCGGCTGTTGAGATGAGTTGGATTAGAAGGTGACCGGCAGTTAAGTTGGCGGTAAGCCGCACTCCGAGTGCGAGGGGACGGATGAATAGGCTAATTGTTTCGATGATAACAAGGACGGGAATTAGGGGGCCAGGGGTACCTTCTGGGAGGAGGTGGCCTAGAGCGTGTGTCGGCTGGTTTCGGGCTCCGATAAGAACGGTTGCTAGTCATAGAGGGGTTGCAAGACCTAGATTTAAGGAGAGTTGTGTTGTGGGAGTGAAAGTATACGGGAGTAGGCCTAGCATATTAATAGTAATCAGGAAGATTATTAGTGAGGTGAGGAGGGCGGCTCATTTGTGGCCTGGTAAGTTTACGGGGGTAAGGAGTTGGCTGTTGAAGCGGTTGATGGCTCATCCTTGGAGGGCGAGGTAGCGGCTGTTGACTCAGCGGGTTGAGGGGGAAGGGTAGAGGATGCAGGGGAGGAGAATGGCAAGGGCGATTAAGGGGATTCCTAGGAGCGTAGGGCTTATAAATTGGTCAAAGAGGCTTACTGTCATGGTCAGGTTCAGGATTCTGTTTTGGGTGTCTCGGCGCCTTGAAGGGTTGGCTCATTTTGGAAAATGTGGGCCACTACTTTGGGAGGAATGACGACTAGAAGAACTAGTCATGAGAAAATTAGGATTGCAAATCAAGGTGCGGGGTTGAGTTGAGGCATGTCGTTAAGGGTGGTTGGGAGTCACCAATCTTTAGCTTAAAAGGCTAACGCTGTTCCCTATTTAGCTTCTTAGCGAGGCGTCTTCAAGTATTCGTGAGGATCAGTTTTCAAAGTGTTCTAGGGGAACTGCTTCGACTACAATGGGCATGAAGCTGTGATTTGCTCCGCAAATTTCAGAGCACTGTCCGTAGAAGATACCAGGGCGAGATGCAATGAAGGCTGTTTGATTAAGGCGTCCTGGGACTGCGTCTATTTTGATTCCGAGAGCGGGGACTGCTCATGAGTGGAGGACGTCGTCAGCGGAGACTAGGACTCGGATGGGGGATTCTATTGGAATTACTATTCGATGGTCGGCTTCTAAGAGTCGGAATTGGCCGGGGTTTAGGTCTTGTGTGGGGATCATATAAGCATCAAATCCGAGGTCTTCGTAATCTGTATATTCGTAGCTTCAATATCATTGGTGGCCTACAGCTTTAATAGTGAGAAGGGGGCTGTTAATCTCTTCTATGAGGTAGAGAATGCGCAGGGAAGGAAGGGCGATGAGGATAAGAACGATTGCTGGGAGGACAGTTCAGATAACCTCAATCTCTTGGGCGTCTAAGATGTACTTGTTGGTTAATTTTGTGGAGACTATGGCCACAATAATGTAAAGTACTACGGTGCTGATTAGAAAGACGATTATTAAGGAGTGATCGTGAAAATGAAGAAGTTCTTCTATAACAGGTGAAGCTGCATCTTGAAATCCTAGTTGGGAGGGATGGGCCATTAGGGCTAAGACACGCGGGGTTTCAACCCACAATTCTGCCTTGACAAGGCGGTGTAATGTGCTATTTTACTAGTGTCTTATAAAGAAAGTGACAGAGTGGTGATGTAGCTGGCTTGAAACTAGCTCACGGGGGTTCGACTCCTCCCTTTCTCGTTAGTTTGATTGAGTTAAAACGAATGCAGGCTCTTCAAATGTGTGGTAGGGAGGGGGGCAGCCATGTAGTCATTCTACATTAGTTGTTGTGAGTTCTACTGCTAAGACTTCACGTTTAGCAGCGAATGCTTCTCAGATAATAAACAGGAACATAATTACTGCTGCTAGGGAGATAAGGGAGCCGATTGAGGAGACGGTGTTTCAGAGGGTGTAGGCATCCGGGTAGTCTGAGTATCGTCGGGGCATTCCAGCTAGGCCTAGGAAGTGTTGGGGGAAGAAGGTGAGGTTTACACCTAGGAACATTACTCCGAAGTGAATTTTAGTTCAGGTGCTGTGGAGAGTGTACCCTGAGAAAAGAGGGAATCAGTGAACGAAGCCGGCGACGATAGCAAACACTGCCCCCATGGATAGGACGTAATGGAAATGGGCAACTACGTAATAAGTGTCATGTAGGACAATATCAAGAGATGAATTGGCAAGGACGATTCCTGTTAGACCTCCGACTGTAAAGAGGAAGATGAAACCAAGGGCTCATAGAAGGGGAGTTTCTCATTTGATAGAGCCTCCGTGAAGAGTGGCGAGTCAGCTAAAAACTTTGATCCCTGTGGGGATGGCGATAATTATTGTGGCAGATGTGAAGTATGCTCGGGTATCTACATCTATCCCGACTGTGAACATGTGGTGGGCTCAGACAATAAAGCCTAGGAGACCGATGGCCATCATAGCTCAGACCATGCCTATGTAGCCGAAGGGTTCTTTCTTACCTGAATAGTAGGCTACAATGTGGGATACTATCCCGAAGCCGGGAAGAATGAGGATATATACTTCAGGATGACCGAAGAATCAAAAGAGGTGTTGGTAGAGAATGGGGTCTCCACCACCCGCGGGGTCGAAGAAGGTGGTGTTAAGATTGCGGTCTGTTAGAAGCATTGTGATGCCGGCAGCAAGGACTGGCAGGGAGAGAAGGAGTAAGACGGCCGTGATAAGAACGGATCACACGAAAAGAGGCGTCTGGTACTGAGAGATGGCAGGGGGTTTCATGTTGATGATGGTTGTGATAAAATTAATTGCTCCAAGAATTGAGGAGATCCCTGCCAGATGGAGGGAGAAAATTGTCAGGTCAACAGAGGCTCCCGCGTGAGCCAGATTGCCAGCGAGAGGGGGATAAACTGTTCACCCCGTTCCGGCCCCTGCTTCTACCCCTGATGAGGCGAGGAGCAGTAGAAAGGAGGGAGGAAGAAGCCAGAAGCTCATGTTATTTATTCGAGGAAATGCTATGTCGGGGGCGCCGATCATCAGAGGGATGAGTCAGTTTCCAAAGCCTCCGATCATGATTGGTATTACTATAAAGAAAATTATTACGAAAGCATGGGCCGTAACAATTACATTATAAATTTGGTCGTCCCCTAAAAGGGCTCCGGGTTGGCTCAGCTCTGCTCGAATTAGGAGGCTTAGGGCTGTGCCCACTATTCCGGCTCAAGCACCAAATACTAGATAAAGGGTGCCAATGTCTTTGTGATTAGTCGAGAAGAATCATCGTGTGATGGCCACAGGTAGGATGGCTGAGTTTTAAGTGGTGGATTGTAGCTCCATAAACAGAGGTTTGAATCCTCTTCTTACCAAGCCCCAAGGTGTTGAACACATAAGATTGCAAATCTTAAGAGGCAGACTAACTCCTGCTGGGGCTTTCCCTCGCCTCTACCCGTTCGACAGGCGAGGGGAAGATAGGTGGATGCCCGCTGGTTCGAGCACTTAGCTGTTAACTAAGATTTTGTAGGATCGAGGCCTACCTACCTAGAAAGGCTTTAGCTTAATTAAAGTGTCTGTTTTGCATGCAGGATATGTGGGTTAGTGCCCCGCAAGCCTTAATCAGGGACTGGGGGAGTTTCACCCTCACTTAGGGCTTTGAAGGCCCTTGGTCTTGTTAGCCTAAGTCTCTTAGAGGGCTAGGAGTGCGACTGCAGCGGGGGTGAGGGGGAGCAGAAGTAATGTGGCCGTGGTTGAGATAGCAAGGGGTATTGTGATCTGTGAGGAAGGAAGATGCCAAGGGGTGACTCCGGCTGTGTTATTGGGGGACATGGTAAGGGCCATCGCGTAGGAGAGGCGGAGATAGAAGTACAAGCTGAGAAGCGCGGTTAGTGCCGCCAGTGTGGCGGTAGCAGCTAGATCTTGTTTGGTAAGTTCTTGTAAAATAAGTCATTTTGGTATAAATCCTGTAAGCGGGGGTAGACCCCCTAAAGATAGTAGGACTAGTGGGGTTAATGATGTTAGGGCCGGGGCTTTGGCTCAGGATATAGCAAGAGTATTGATGTTGGTTGAACTGTTAAGTTTAAATACAAGGAAAGTTGAGAATGTTATGATGAGATATGTAAGTAGGGTGAGGAATGTTAAAGAGGGGGAGAATTGTACAATTAAGACTATTCATCCGAGGTGGGCGATGGAGGAATAGGCTATGATTTTACGCAGCTGTGTTTGATTTAAGCCGCCTCACCCTCCGACGAGGGTGGATGCAAGTCCTAATGTAATAAGGAGGGTTGAGTTGGTGGGTTGGATCTGTAGTAGAAGAGCAAAAGGGGCTAATTTTTGCCAAGTGGAAAGAATAAGTCCAGTGGTGAGGTCTAAGCCCTGGAGAACCTCGGGAAGTCAGGAGTGAAGTGGGGCAAGTCCCACTTTAAGTGCGAGGGCCAGGGTAATAAGAGTGATAGGAAGGGGGTGAGATATTTGTTGAATGTCCCATTGCCCGGTGAGTCAGGCATTAGTGGTACTTGCGAATAGGAGCATTGCGGCCCCTGTGGCTTGTGTGAGGAAATATTTAGTGGTGGCCTCAACTGCTCGGGGGTGGTGGTGTTGCGCTATTAGGGGGATGATGGCGAGGGTATTTATTTCGAGACCCATTCAGGCGAGTAGTCAGTGGGAGCTGGCGAATGTGATGGTGGTTCCTAGTCCTAAACCAAAGAGAAGGGTGGCTAAGATGTGCGGGTTCATTAGTAAAGGAAGGAGTTTAACCAACATGTTTGGGGTATGGGCCCAAGAGCTTAATTAGCTGACCTTACTAGGAAGTGGTGTAGTGGAAGCACTAAGAGTTTTGATCTCTTTAGGTAGGGTTCGAACCCCTTCTTTCTAAGGAGTTGGGAGGACTCTAACCTCCATAAGTCACTCTATCAAAGTGGCCCTTTTCTTCAGGCACAACCCCGGGGTTATAGTTGCGGGGGTAGTCCAGCAAAGGCGATGGGCAGAGCCAGGTGTCAGATGATGAGGGCTAGGGTGAGGGGCAGGAAGTTTTTTCAAACTAGATGTATGAGCTGATCGTACCGAAACCGGGGGTATGAGGCCCGGACTCAGAGGAAGAGAACGGAGAGGAGAGCTGCTTTGGTCATGAGGTTAATAGCGGTAAGTTCGGGGATAGAGGGGATATGAGAGGCACCCAAGAAAAGTGTGGCAGAGAGGGTGTTTATTAGTAAAATATTGGAGTATTCTGCCAGGAAGAATAGGGCAAACGGACCTCCCGCGTATTCTACATTAAATCCGGAGACTAGTTCGGATTCTCCTTCTGTGAGGTCAAAGGGGGCTCGGTTCGTTTCGGCTAAGGTGGAGATATACCACATGCCGGCTAGGGGTCAGGCGGGCAGGATTAGTCAAACACTTTCTTGGGCGACGTTGAATGTTTGTAGTGTAAAGCCCCCGGTGAAAATAATGACGCTGAGTAGAATGAGGCCTAGACTTACTTCGTAGGAAATAGTTTGGGCTACTGCGCGCAGGGCTCCCACGAGGGCATATTTTGAATTGGATGCTCAACCTGCGCCAAGGATTGAGTAGACTGCGAGGCTGGACAGGGCAAGGATGAACAGGATACCGAGGTTTAGGTCGATGATAGGGTAAGGGACGGGCAGTGGGGCTCAGAGAGCGAGGGCTAGGGTAAGAGCCAGCATGGGTGCAAGAAGAAATAGAACGGGGGAGGAGGTTGAAGGGCGGATGGGTTCTTTAGTAAAAAGTTTTACAGCATCAGCAATGGGTTGTAGGAGCCCGTAGGGCCCAACGATATTTGGCCCCTTTCGTAGTTGTATATAACCGATCACTTTCCGCTCTAGGAGGGTCAGAAAGGCGACGGCTAGGAGAATGGGCACGATGGAGGTGAGGGGATTAATAATGTGTGTGATGAGTGTGGATATCATAGTTAAGGAGAGGACTTGAACCTCTGTAGAAAGGGCTTAGGTCTTTTGCAATTACCGGGCTCTGCCACCTTAACATGCCTTTTTCTTAGGCAGGGGGGCATGCCCTTTTGCCTATTTTAGTTGACTTCACTAGGTGGGGGGGAGGCGTGCCTTAGGCATGGGCCTCTTCTTTTCGGTCCTTTCGTACTAGAAAAGAGCATAGCATAGATAGAAACTGACCTGGATTACTCCGGTCTGAACTCAGATCACGTAGGACTTTAATCGTTGAACAAACGAACCCTTAATAGCGGCTGCACCATTAGGATGTCCTGATCCAACATCGAGGTCGTAAACCCCCTTGTCGATATGGGCTCTAAAAGAGGATTGCGCTGTTATCCCTAGGGTAACTCGGTCCGTTGATCGGCATTGCCGGATCTTGTTGGTCAGAATTTCTGTTTACTAGAGCTGTAGCTCTTAGTTGTAGGAGGGGTGCTCCCGTTCCACGTGGGGGTTCTTTAATTCCCCGCGGTCGCCCCAACCAAAGACATTAGGGCAGGGCTCACTTGGTTTAGTCCTTTATTCGGGGTGCTTAACGTGGGCTGCCTTGGTGTCTAAAGCTCCATAGGGTCTTCTCGTCTTATGTTTGTATCCCCGCTTCTGCACGGGAAGATCAATTTCATTGACCTGAAAGAGGAGACAGCTAAGCCCTCGTTATGCCATTCATACGGGTCTCCATTTAAAAGACAAGTGATTGCGCTACCTTCGCACGGTCAAAATACCGCGGCCGTTGAACAAATAGTCACAGGGCAGGCGGGACCTCTTATTTTTGAGTTTTGCAAGAGGCGATGTTTTTGGTAAACAGGCGAGGCTTAATGTGTTTGCCGAGTTCCTTCTCTTTCTTTTAGTCTTTCCCCGGGGGCACACCTGTGTGGGATTAACGGTTAATCTTTGGATATTTTTCTAGTTGTTTGGTTTACTATCCATTGCCCTCTTTGTTTGGGGCCGTTAAGGGTCGGCGGATTGTCCGTTACCGACGTACACGTGTGCGGGGAGAGAGTCTTTGGCTCTCTTATTACTCATATTAGCATAGTCACTCCCATGGGGGCATGGGACGGTCCAGTACTGTTAGGGGGGTAAGATTTAGGGATCAGAATAAGAAGGGTTTCGTAATATGTCCGAGCTTTAACGCTTTCTAAGAGGATGGCTGCTTTTAGGCCCACCGGAATACTTAGCTTTAATTATTATGATCTTTACCCTCCTGGTAAAGTTGTGTCTTGATTCAAAGGGGCTGTACCCCCTTTGACTAACTCTCTTGGTTTCTTTAATGCATCGATAGAGGTTAAACTAGGGTGAAAAGAGAAGCCAAGAGGCTGAACTTCTATTCATTTCTTGGACAACCAGCTATAACTAGGTTCGGTAGGTTTGTCACCTCTACTCAAAGCTCTCCCCACTCTTTTGCCACAGAGACGGGTGTGCCCTATTAATAGGCTGTCTTGGAGTAGCTCACGTAGTTTCGGGACGCCAAACTAAAGTTCTCTTTGCTTGGGGTACACTTGCTAAATCATGATGCAAAAGGTACGAGGTTGAATCTCTGCTTTTCTAGGCTTTACTGGGTTATTTCACTTCTTTTTCAGCATTCCCTTGCGGTACTTTCTCTATCGCGCCGTAGGCCCCTTTCTATCGCCTGTACTAAGGGGGGAAAATGGTTTGTTTAATTTAAATACTGGGGTACTTAGGGGTTATTAATAGGGGTTTGTTGAAATTGCTTGGGTGGGCTAGCTGTTAGGCGTCAGGGCGACCCGACTTGCACGGGTAACTTCTCAGTGTAAGGGAGATGCTTTTCTATTTTAGCCACGCTCTGATTTTTCCAAGTGCACCTTCCGGTACACTTACCATGTTACGACTTGCCTCCCCTTTTGATTATTAGGTTTTAATTAACTGAGTGGGCGGTTTTGGGGAGAGTGACGGGCGGTGTGTGCGCGCTTCAGGGCCAGTTTCAGCGGGACGCTCTATTTCCTGCTTACTGCTAAATCCTCCTTCAGATGGATGTTTCAGCACATCTTTCGTGTTCGCTGTTGTAGCGAATGTAGCCCATTTCTTCCCCCTCCATACGCTACACCTCGACCTGACGTTTTAGGCTGTGCCAGTTTTGCTTACTATTAGACCCTCAGAGGGTAAGCTGACGACGGCGGTATATAGGCGGGATAAACAAGGAAGGGTGAGGTTGAACGGGGGGTATCGGTTCTAGAACAGGCTCCTCTAGGTGGATCTAAAGCACCGCCAAGTCCTTTGGGTTTTAAGCTATTGCTCGTAGTTCCCGGGCGGATAGTGGGTGTGTAGTACTATCAATGTTTAGGGCTAGGCATAGTGGGGTATCTAATCCCAGTTTGTTCCTTAGCTTTCGTGGGGTCAGATCATATAAAGTCACTTTCGTGGTTGAACTTCCTGTCTTCGGGTACGTATAACAGTCTTGAAGATGTTTGACTTTAGTGTGAGTTTTAACTTAACCACGCTTTACGCCGGTGGTCATCAACTTGGGCCTCTCGTATAACCGCGGTGGCTGGCACGAGTTTTACCGGCCCTCTTAGCCTTGACTAAGTCAAGTTTTCACTTATGGCTTAATGTTTATCACTGCTGAGTTCCCTTGAGGGTGTGGCTAAGCAAGGCGTCGTGGGCTCAATGGGGTGTGCCTGATACCAGCTCCTTGTTCCCGGGGCGGGGAACTGTAGGGCATTCTCACAGGGGTGCGGATACTTGCATGTGTAAATCTAGCTAAAGTTGATAATAAAGTCAGGACCAAGCCTTTGTGCTCACGGGGCTTTCTAGGGCCCATATTAACATCTTCAGTGTTATGCTTTAGTTAAGCTACGCTAGC